GCATTTATTACGACTCTTTCTTCACGAGTCTTGGAATTGGAATAGTCCTTTTTTTCCAAAGCAAAAAAGTGCTTTTTTTCAAAAAAGAAAAAGAATAAAAACGAATCTAAGATTCGTTCTATTTTTATCTAATTCTCTTGTATATGAATATGAATCCATTTTATTTTTTCTTCGTAGCCAATTCTTGCATTTACGATCCAACCATTTTCGGGTTCTTTTTGAGCGAATCTATTTCTATGGAAAAGTAGATAATTTTACAGAAGTTTTTGCTAAGAAGTTTAGATACGTTTTTGCTAATAGTTTTCAAGTTAATATACAGTTGTTCAAGGACCCTCACATGCATTATGTTCGGTTTAAAAGACAATTCTTTTTTGCTTTAAGGAGTACGCCACTTATAATGAAAAAGTGGAAATACTACTTTGTTAATTTATTTCAATGTCATTTTTTTGTGTGGGTTCAACCAAAAAAGATCTATCTATATCTATTAGATGAGTCTTCTCTCGACTTTTTGGGTTATCTTGTAAATGTAGAATTCACTCCTTCAGCGATACGAAGTCAAATGCTAGAACATTCATTTCTAACAGAGAATACGATGAAGAAACTGGATACAATAGTTCCACTTAATCCTTTGATCCAAGCCTTGACAAAAATGAATTTTTGTAATAAAATAGGGCATCCTCTTAGTAAACCGCCCTGGGCCGATCCATCGGATTCGGATCTTATTGACCGATTTTTTTGTATATGCGGAGACCTTTCTCAGTATTTTAGTGGATCCTCAGACAAAAAGAGTTTGTATCGAATAAAATATATACTTCGATTTTCTTGTCTGAAAACCTTTGCTCATAAACACAAAACCAATCTACACACTTTAGCGAGACAACTAGGTTCGGATTTTTGGGAACCTTTTTTTACAGAAGAACCGGTTGTTTTACCTTTTGAGATCCTACAAGGTCCTTCACCTACACATCTTGCTCGAGAGTTAGAAAAGTTAGATACAGATCGGCTTTGGTTTTTGAATATCAAATTGGTATTTGGATATTTAAATGTTGATATTTAACGATTTCGTCAATCAGGAATAATGAGTTGGGAAAACATTGAAATAGACATTAAATTATCTATAAAATAGCAATAGAGGCAACAATGCATTTCTTGATTGATATTATGAAATGCAATAAAAATAGACAAGTACGAGGAAATGCAATAAAAATAGACAAGTACGAGTCAGGTTGCAAAGTTAGACAGCACTCGGGTTATTCTATTCTCTCTCTTGGAAAACAAAAAAAAATCTAAACAAACAAAAAAGGGAAGGAGGACTTCCAAATGTTTCAATCCGTCTTTAAATGGATAAAGCAGAAATTGAATGCCTTAAGGGACTTTATTGCCCCTATTACTAGGCAAAAGCCACAGAAATTTATGATGAGCTGTATTCTTTTTATAGCTGGGGGATGCCTCTTCGTATCCTTCAGAGTCGTCAGCGGGGGTTGGAAGTGTTCGTTGATTGGAGAAACGACACCACCCTGCATTCACTCAACCCGTTTAAATATTGAAGGGGAATCAGAGGATGCTCATAAAATCGGTACTGTCGAGCACTTGCAACAACCTGAAGCAAAAATTATCACCTCTAGCTATGTCGAAAGCGAAAGGATTAACCAAAAAGAAAATCCTAGATCCTTTTTCCAAGAAGTAAGGACCGACTTTTTGGACTTTTTACAAGAAATACGAAAAAAACGAATTGAACGGACAGGAGTAACTCAGGATATAGATTTCGCGAATGATTTTATGGAAATTGTATATTGGGTTTCGAATCTCCCGCCGTCCCCCCGCTACGGGTCCTGGTTTTCTTTGGGTGACACTCTCTTTTTCCCATGGGGGAAGGATAAGTTCTTCGAGATATACTATCCTACAACTTATCATTATAGGATAAAAAAATCTCAAGATCCATCAAACTTCGACCCAAGAAAGCCAAGAAAGATAGGGACCTCCAAGGATTCGTTTTCTCAAGGGGTTCTATCCCTAAAGGCTGAGTTTCAGCCGCCTATTGAAATCCGACTGTATCCTAAGGAATGGTCAAAAATTCAACGAGGAAGGGGTGAAAGTTTGTAATGGATTATTTCCACGGTATTGATCGAGGAAATCTGAAATCTTTAAGGAAAGGCATTTATAAAAAATCGATCTTTTTTTTAGCGTTTTATTAATTCTTTTCTTTCTTCATTTTTGGTATTCCTACCGTTTTCTTATTTAGTTTCACTAAATAAGAAAACGGCAATAATACTAATTGATATAATTAAAAAAAGTGTATATACTTAATTAAAAAAATGAATAAATAAAATAAAAACAAGAATAGATAAGAAGAAATGCGGCCTCCGCCTAGATATTTCAAACCTTCGACAAAAACAAAACTGCCAGCACCAACTCCGTTAATAATTCCATCAATTAGTCGTCTATCAAAAAAAGAAAATATTTTAGCGAATCCTCTTATACCTTTAATTAAAGACATTGCATAAAAAGCATCTATATAACCCCGATTAGTAGACCAATGATATACGACAGTTATTATTTTGTCGCTAATAGGTCTCTTAGTACCTTTTTTAGCAAGTAAATTAAAAATTTTGAAATTTTGTAAAGATGAATAAATAGGATGATATAACGAGCATGCTATAAATATTGCAAAAAAAGAAATAAGGACTGAAAAAGTAGAATTGATTAAAAATTCATACCAATGAAAATCATTTTTTGAGCTTTGATGCAAAAGGTTTAAAGACGGAATGAATAGTTTAGATAATATATCCAATGGAATTCCTTTGAATTGATTCATAGGAATTCCTATAACCCCTATAAACAAAGTAAATAGTACCAAAACAAGGATAGGAAATAACATAGTATTGTCCGATTCGTATGGATAGGAGACAATACTTTTAGTGCGAAAAAAAGGAATAGTAATAAGAGGTCGAATCCTATTTATTACACTCCCATCAATTTGAGATGCTTTCCTGGGAAAAAACGAGTCCCCTTGATTATTATTCATTATTAATAAAGCGACTAAAGTCCTTTTTTTTAGCATTTTTTTTTCTTCTTTACCCCATAAAGATATTGAATAGAAGAAGCTATTTGTTTTTCCGCTGTAATTTTGAAAATGAACATTGAAATGTCCTTCAAAAGTAAGTAAATAAACTCGCAACATATAAAATGCAGTTAATCCTGCTGTGAAATAAGCTATGATGGCAAAAATAGGCGAATAGACCCAACTAGCATTAAGAATTTCATCTTTTGACCAAAAACAGGCGAGAGGGGGAATACCACAAAGGGAAAGGGTTCCTAATAAAAAAGCCGTTCTTGTAATTGGAAGATGTTTTATTAAACCACCCATCAGACTCATATTTTGACTCTTAGCTGGAGAATAACCAACAAGAGCTTCCATTGAATGAATAATAGATCCTGACCCTAAAAACAACAATGCTTTTGAATAGGCATGAGTAATCAAATGAAATAAAGCAGTTCGATAAGAGCCCATACCAAGAGCTAACATCATATAACCCAATTGAGACATTGTAGAATAAGCCAAACTTCTCTTAATATCTTTTTGAGCAAGAGCTAAAGTAGCTCCTAAAAGTACTGTTATTATACCTATCAAAGCGATTAGATTCATCAGGTAAGGTATAACTTTCAAAAGAGGAAAAAGTCGAGCTACAAGAAAAATTCCAGCAGCTACCATAGTAGCTGCATGTATCAAAGCCGAAATAGGAGTAGGCCCTTCCATGGCATCTGGTAACCAGATATGCAGAGGGAATTGCGCTGATTTAGTAAGAGCACCAGAAACTACTAGAATAGTACATAAAAAAACAAATGAAAGATTAACCTCGTTGTTATAAATAAAGTTTGTGACTAGTGCGAACAAATCCAGAAATTCGAAACTACCCGTTAGCCAATAAAGACCTAAGATGCCTAATAATAAGCCAAAATCCCCTACACGATTAGTTACAAATGCTTTTTGACAAGCATTTGATGCAATAGGTCGCGTAAACCAAAAACCTATTAATAGATAAGAACACATTCCAACCAATTCCCAAAAAATATAAATTTGTATCAAATTAGAACTAGTAACCAACCCCAACATTGAAGTATTGAAAAAACTCATGTAAGTAAAAAATCTCAAATAGCCTTGATCATGAGACATATAATTGTCACTATAAAAAAGAACGAGAATTCCTACTGTACTAATTAATATTGATAAAATAGAAGAAAGTGAGTCAATGAAGAGTCCAAACTCTAAAGAAAAATCATTATTGATAGTCCATGACCATACATAGTGATAGATAGAACTGCTATTTATTTGGTGAATAAAAAGACCGGTCGAAAAAACCATAACTATACTTAACACTAAAACATTCGGAAAAGCCCATCTACGACGAAGTTTTTTTGTTGCCTTCGGAAAAAGGAGAAGCCCCCCTCCTATGAAGATAGTGACTGGGAGTGTAATAAAAGGGATGATCCATAAATATTGATATGTACATTCCATAAAAAAAATATTATTATTTCAAATGTGAGGAAGCATTCTTTTTACTGATCAAAAAAAAGGATTAAAAAAATTGAGTTAGTTATAGGAATTGAGTTTATGAGAAATAATGCATTCATATCAGATACTTTACAAGAAGAAAAAGAAGCAAAGAGGGGATCGCTTGAATTTCAAATAATAAGTTTAACTAAGAAACTAAAAAAAGTTAGTTTGCATTTGCAAGTGCATAAAAAAGACTATTTAGCCGAAAGAGGTTTACGAAAAATTCTAGGAAAACGCCAAAGGCTTTGTTCTTATTTGTTAAAAAAAAGTAAAGTAGCTAATAAAGAATTTATTAGTCAATTGGATATTCGGGAGTGAAAAATGAGTTAAATTGAAGAGTCTTTTTTAATCTTATTATTTGATTTATAAGATTTGTAATTTTGCGAACCTTTTTTGCGTTTTCAATAATTCACGAACCAATGAATCGAGGAACCCCTATGAATGTACCAGCCACAAAAGAGGGCCTTATGATAGTCAATATGGGCCCCCACCACCCCTCCATGCATGGTGTTCTTCGACTCATTCTTACTCTAGATGGTGAAGATGTTATTGATTGTGAACCCATATTAGGTTATTTACACAGAGGAATGGAAAAAATTGCGGAAAACAGAACAATTATACAATATTTACCTTATGTAACACGTTGGGATTATTTAGCAACTATGTTCACAGAAGCAATAACTGTAAATGGGCCAGAACAATTGGGAAATTTTCAAGTCCCGAAAAGAGCCAGCTATATCAGAGTAATTATGTTGGAATTGAGTCGTCTAGCTTCTCATCTTTTATGGCTTGGTCCTTTTATGGCCGATATTGGCGCACAGACCCCTTTCTTCTATATTTTTAGAGAAAGAGAGTTAGTATATGATTTATTCGAAGCAGCCACTGGTATGAGAATGATGCATAATTTTTTTCGTATCGGAGGAGTAGCAACTGATCTACCTCATGGATGGATAGATAAATGCTTGGATTTCTGTGATTGTTTTTTTAAAGGAATTGATGAATATCACAAACTTATTATGAAAAATCCTATTTTTTTAGAACGGGTAGAAGGAATAGGTATTATTGATGCAAAAGAAGCACTAAATTGGGGGTTATCTGGTCCGGTCCTACGAGCTTCTGGAGTACAATGGGATCTTCGTATAATTGATCATTATGAATCGTACGATGAATTTGATTGGGAAGTTCATTGGCAAAAAGAAGGAGATTCATTAGCTCGTTATTTAGTTCGAATTGGTGAAATGGCAGAATCTATCAAAATTATTGAACAAGCTCTGGAGGGAATTCCCGGTGGGCCTTATGAAAATTTAGAAACCCGATCTCTTGATAGACAAAGGGATCCCACATGGAACGATTTTGAATATCGATTCAGTAGTAAAAAAGCTTCTCCTACTTTTGAATTGCCGCAACAAGAACTTTATGTGAGAGTCGAAGCTCCAAAGGGCGAATTGGGAATCTTTCTGATAGGTGATCAAAACGTTTTTCCTTGGAGGTGGAAAATTCGTCCACCAGGTTTTATCAATTTACAAATTCTTCCCCAATTAGTTAAAAGAATGAAATTGGCCGATATTATGACAATTCTAGGGAGCATAGATATCATTATGGGAGAAGTTGATCGTTAAAATGATAATGGATATGAGAGGCATACTTGAAACAACAGAAGTAGAAGCTATATATTCTTTTTCCAGATTTTGCTCTTTAAACGAGATCTATGGAATTTTAGGGATGCTTTTTCCGATTTTTACTCTTGTAATCGTAATCACAATAAGTGTCTTAGTAATTGTGTGGTTAGAAAGAGAAATCTCTGCCGGATTGCAACAACGTATTGGGCCGGAATATGCGGGTCCTTTGGGAGTTCTTCAAGCTCTAGCGGACGGGACAAAATTGCTTTTCAAGGAAAATCTTTTGCCATCCAGAGGGAATACTCGTTTATTTAGTCTCGGGCCGTCTATAGCAGTTATATCAACTCTATTAAGCTATTCAATAATTCCTTTTAGCTATCCTCTTATTTTAGCTGATCTCAATATTGGTATTTTTTTATGGATTTCCATTTCAAGTATTGCTCCCATTGGGCTTCTTATGTCTGGATATGGATCAAATAATAAATATTCCTTTTTAGGTGGTCTACGAGCTGTTGCTCAATCAATTAGTTATGAAATACCATTAACTCTATGTGTATTATCTATATCTCTACGTGCGCTTCGTTGAAACAGAAACTTAGCTCTATTCCGTTCTTTTTCTTAGTTCGATTTTTTTCTTTATTCGTTTAGTGATTTTTTTTCTTATGTCTAGTTCATATATTTGTATTTAGTATATTTATTTATATTTCGAAAGCTTTTTTATTTAGCAAGAATAGCAAGAAGGTGAAATGATAGGAAGAACGTGAATTGAATAGATATTGTTAGTTTTTTCTTCATCATTTGCATTGATGAAGGCAATTGGATAGTTATATGAGTGAAAGAAAACCGCTTACAAATTTGCAGTAATATAAATGAGACTTCCTTCCTATGTACAAGAGTCAAGTAGAAATAAAAATACAAAAGATATAATAAGTTTCCCCAAGAATAGTTGATTCATCATCCTGTCTTGAAAGCGGGTCAAAAAGATCAACGGGAGGGCGTTTTCGCTATCAGTTATAGCCATTAATAGCCATTAAAAGAATGCTACTTGGTGATTAAAAAAATGAGTGGATGGCTAGGAACACAAAGATACACAAAGGATTTGTAATAGAGATTATCAAAATTCTCCAAGGGAAGGGGTATTTCTCATTATATGAAATGAAAATACTAGAATAGAATTTGAAAATTGAGGCTTTAATTTGGTAGAAATGAGCAGTCAGTACTCCTCATGATTCCGATCCAGAGTTTTGCCCTACCCGCCAATTACGAAAATGATTATCCAAAACGAAAGAATCCTTTCTTTTTTATGTCAAGTATCTCTCCTTTTTTGCGAAAGATCAAGAGGATGAAAAAACTCGAAATTATAATGATAAAAAAAGAAAAACAGAGATCCCTTTTTTGTTTCTTTCATTACTATTTATTCACTTTATTCTAGTTATATTAATAGAAATCAAGTATGTGTCATAATGACTAAACTATTTAAATTGAAAATGTCTAATTCTTCTTTGTAATCAAAAATCAAAAGTTGAAATAGCTATTGGTAGTTTTCGATTTTTACAAAACAAAGAATGTTGTGACTTTTTCTTTTTTTTTTTTCTTATTTTTTTTTTTTTGAGTAATCTTTTATTCAAGATATTTATTGAAGATATAAGTATTCTTTTATTGAAGGATTTACACTATTGCTCACCAAATAAAATTATCATTTTTAATTTTTAAAGGATAAGATAAATTCAGAAGTCTTTGTTTTTTAGTATTATCACAGACAGAATTTCATGGGTCGAATTTCAAGATGCCCGATCCCTTTTATCCTCTTTATCCTACACATATCTCAAGACAACTAATACAATCGGTTCTTTTGATTTTTTATGGCTTTAGAGGAGCCGTATGAAGTGAAAATCTCATGTACGGTTCTGGACTAGCGCTGAGAACAGTGATGTTATCACCTACTAGGATTATCTAACAGTTTAAGTACAGTTGATATAGTTGAAGCACAATCAAAATATGGTTTTTGGGGGTGGAATTTGTGGCGTCAACCTATAGGTTTTATCATCTTTTTTATTTCTTCCTTAGCAGAATGCGAAAGATTGCCCTTTGATTTACCAGAAGCAGAAGAAGAATTAGTAGCGGGTTATCAAACGGAATATTCGGGCATCAAATTTGGTTTATTTTTTATTGTTTCCTATCTAAATTTATTAGTTTCTTCATTATTTGTAACAGTTCTTTACTTGGGTGGTTGGAAAATTTCTATTCCGTACCTATCACTTCCTCTACCTTTTGAACTAACCAAAGTAGGTAGAGTCTGTGAAACAACACTCGGGATTTTTATTACATTGGTTAAAACGTATTTGTTCTTGTTCATTCCTATCACAACAAGATGGACTTTACCGAGACTCAGACTGGATCAACTTTTAAATCTTGGCTGGAAATTTCTTTTACCTATTTCTCTTGGTAATCTATTATTAACAACGTCTTTCCAAATTTTTGCACTCTAAAATAAGACTGACTTTTCTATAGACCCGAATTGTCTCACAAAGAGAAAGAAACAAAGATAAAATTATCCATACCTAGTTACAATATGTTCCCTATGGTAACTTATTTTTTGAATTATGGTCAACAAAGCATACGCGCTGCAAGGTATATTGGTCAAAGTTTCTTTATTACGTTATCGCATTCAAATCGGTTGTCTGTAACACTTCAATATCCTTATGAAAAATTCATCCTATTAGACCGTTTTCGCGGTCGAATACATTTTGAATTTGATAAATGCATTGCTTGTGAAGTATGTGTTCGTGTATGTCCTATAGATCTCCCCGTTGTTGATTGGAAATGGGAAACTTTGATTCGAAAGAAACGCTTGCTTAATTACAGTATTGATTTTGGAATTTGTATATTTTGTGGCAATTGCGTTGAGTATTGCCCAACAAATTGCTTATCCATGACTGAGGAATATGAGCTTTCTAGTTATGATCGTCACGAATTGAATTATAATCAAATTGCTTTAAGTCGTTTACCAATATCAATAATTGACGATTATACAATTAGAACTATTTTGAATTTACCTGAAAAATAAAAAATAAACTTATTTTGATTCAAAAACAATCCATTTTGAATTACTTTGAATTACTTTTATTAAACCAAAATGTAGTTTTGAAGTAAAGGATAATTTTTGAGAATAGTCCAATAATTAAAGATTTGCAGTAATTTATATTTGCAATAATTTCCACCCCTTAGGATTTTTTTAATCCAATTAGGTAGGAACAACTCTATTCTAGAAATAAGAATTCAGTTTTTCCTGGTCGGGTCAATAAGTTCATGAAAAAAAAACTATTTGATTTTTTTTCTCCAATTTTACGTACAATGGATTTGCCTGGACCAATACATGATTTTTTTTTTTTTTTCTCGGATTAGGTCTTCTGCTTGGAGCGCTTGGGGTGGTATTCCTTATCAACCCAATTTCTGCTGCCTTTTCATTAGGATTGGTTCTTGTTTGTATATCATTATTCTTTTTTTTAGCAAACTCACAGTTTGTAGCTGCTGCACAGCTCCTTATTTATGTGGGAGCTATAAATGTTTTAATTTTATTTGCTGTGATGTTCCTGAATGGTTCAGAATATTCCAAAGCTGAAAATCTTTGGAATGTTGGAGATGGGGTTACTTCCTTAGTTTGTACGAGTACTTTTGTTTCACTAATTTGTGTTATTCTGAACACGTCCTGGTATGGAATTATTTGGACGACAAGAACAAATCAGATTATAGAGCAAGATTTCATAAGTAACGGTCAACAAGTTGGCATTCATTTATCAACCGATTTTTTTCTTCCATTTGAATTCATTTCAATAATTCTATTAATTGCTTTAATAGGTGCCATTACTATGGCTCGTCAATAAAAAGAATTTCTAATTAAAAATAAAAATGCCAATCCAACTTCCACTTTCTTATAGCTTATTACCGCATTTATTTGACTTCAATTTGATTTGAAATTTGATTGGAAGATTATTCATTTATAAATTAGATTATCTTATTTGATTTATTCCCAATCTTTGATTTATTAACAATTTTTTTTTCAGCTTTTGTGATATTTTTAGTTAATCGAATGACTTGGGATTGAATTCTTGTTCTTATTAACAGAAAGAAGGGAAATTAACAGAAAGAAGGGAAAAACTAATTAATAAGGAGTTGGCAGATGATGCTCGAAAATGCACTTATTTTGAGTGGTTATTTATTTTCTATTGGTATGTATGGATTGATCACGAGTCGAAATCTGGTTAGAGCTCTTATGTGTCTTGAACTTATCTTGAATTCAGTTAATATCAATTTTGTAACATTTTCTGATTTTTTTGATAGTCGACAATTAAAAGGAAACATTTTCTCCATTTTTGTTATAGCTATTGCAGCCGCCGAAGCAGCTATTGGGTTGGCTATTGTTTCCTCAATTTATCGTAATAGAAAATCTATTCGTATCAATCAATCTAATTTGTTAAATAAGTAGGTTTACCAGTATTCTATTTACTAATGTAAATTTGAATATTTCTCAACTCGACTCGACATAGACTATATCTAAGATCTGATCTTGTTTGTGAAAACGTAATAAATTCAAGTATTTTAGTTCGATCTCATGAAGCAATCAAGCCGAATTTCTTATTTTTTAATAGAAAAAAAAGTCTGGTAAATTATTGATTCATCTGGGATTTATAAATGGACTAGATCGAAACTTTAGGGCGTTAAAAAAAATGGAGAGATCAAATGTCCCATTCAGTAAAGATTTATGATACATGTATAGGGTGTACTCAATGTGTCCGAGCTTGTCCCACAGATGTATTAGAAATGATCCCCTGGAACGGATGTAAAGCTAAGCAAATTGCTTCGGCCCCAAGAACGGAGGACTGTGTTGGTTGTAAAAGATGTGAATCGGCCTGTCCAACAGATTTTTTGAGTGTTCGAATTTATTTATGGTATGAAACAACCCGAAGCATGGGTCTAGCTTATTGATACTCCCCCTAAAAAAAAACTCCACTTGAATCGGGCTTCTTTTTTGTTTACCGACAAAACCCGTGCCCGAAATTATTAAATTTTTCTTAGTATTTTCAAGCACGGGTTTTTCTGATCCAAGTTTATCTTGTTTTTACCATGAATTCTTTTCCTTGGTTAACACTATTTGTAGTTTTACCGATATCTTCGGGTTTATTAATTTTCTTTTTACCCCATAAGGGAAATAAGATAATTCGATTGTATACTTTAGTTATTTGTATTTTAGAACTCCTTTTAATCACTTATGCATTTTCATATTATTTCCGATGGGACGATCCTTTAATCCAATTACCAGAGGATTTCAAATGGATCCTTTTTTTTGATTTTCGCTGGCGATTTGGAATAGACGGGCTCTCTGTCGGACCTATTTTCTTGACAGGATTTATTACAACTTTAGCTACTTTAGGGGCTTGGCCAGTTACTCGGAATTCCCGCTTATTCCATTTTATGATGTTAGCAATGTATAGCGGTCAAATCGGATTCTTTTCGTCGCAAGATCTTTTACTTTTTTTTATCATGTGGGAATTAGAATTAATTCCCATTTATCTACTTCTCGCCATGTGGGGGGGAAAGAAGCGTCTATATTCAGCTACAAAATTCATTTTGTATACTGCGGGAAGCTCGATTTTTTTATTAATGGGAACTTTTGGTATCGCTTTATATGGGTCCAATGAACCAACATTCCATTTTGAAACATTAGCCAATCAACCCTATCCAGTGGCTCTAGAAATACTATTCTATATTGGATTTCTTATTTCTTTTGCTGTCAAATCACCGATTATACCCTTGCATACATGGTTAGCAGACACCCATGGAGAAGCGCATTATAGTACTTGTATGCTTCTGGCCGGAATCTTATTAAAAATGGGAGCCTATGGATTAGTTCGAATCAATATGGAATTCTTGCCCCACGCGCATTCTCTATTTTCTCCTTGGTTCGTACTAGTCGGTTCAATGCAAATAATCTATGCTGCTCCAACATCCTTTGGTCAGAGAAATTTAAAAAAACGAATAGCCCACTCTTCTGTATCTCATATGGGATTCATACTTATAGGAATTTCCTCTATAACCGATCTGGGACTCAACGGAGCTATTTTACAAATAATATCACATGGATTTATTGGCGCCGGACTTTTTTTCTTGGCAGGAATCAATTTTGATAGAACGCAGCTTCTTTATCTTGACGAAATGGGTGGAATGGGCATCCCAATGCCAAAAATATTTACCCTGTTTAGTATTTTATCACTAGCCTCCCTTGCATTACCGGGCATGAGCGGTTTTTTTTCCGAATTGATAGTATTCTTTGGTATAATTACTGCAAAAAAATATCTTTTTTTGTCAAAAATACTTATTTGTTTTGTAATAGCAGTTGGAATGTTATTAACTCCTCTTTATTTATTATCTATGGTACGCCAGATGTTCTACGGATATAAGCTGTTTAATGCCAAAAACGCTTCTTTTTTTGATTCTGGGCCGCGGGAATTATTTGTTTCCCTTTCGATCCTTCTCCCCGTAATAATTATCGGTATTTTTCCGGATTTTGTTTTATCATTATCAGTTGACAAAGTCGAAACTATTATTTATATGTATTTTTATAATTAAAATAACGATTTTTGGAATTAAATAATGAAAAAGAAACTTCGGAAATGAAAAAAAAATAGAAAAATGGTTCTCCACTGAAAAAAAAACTGATCTCTTCTGCTAATTTTTGCTAATTTTTTTTTGAGTAAAAATAGAACAATTGGGACCAGATATATTTATATATATTTTTTTTTTCATTTGTGAGAACCTTTTGAAATCAGTTAAATCATTCTATTACGTGATTCAAAAGGTTCTCGGCGACTTACCTGAAGCTTCTTCTATATATGATATATATGATTTCTATATATAATAATATGATTTCTATTTCTATATATAATAACCTAGGATTTTATTCTTCAAACTTGTTTTTGACATCAAATCAAGTAACTGTTAATTTAATATAAAAGAACCATAACTATGTAATCCTATTCCTAATAAATTCACTCCAAAATAACATATCCAAATTACAAGAAAACCTATCGAAGCGATAATTGCGGAATTGAAACTTTCGAAATTTTTTCGACTATGTAAATAAATCGCAAATAGGGTCCAAGTAATAAACGCCCAAGTTTCCTTTGGGTCCCAATTCCAATATGATCCCCATGCTTCATTAGCCCACACGGCTCCTGAAAGGATTCCTATAGTTAAAAAGACAAATCCTAGACTAATAATACGATAACCCCAACGATCTAATTGTTGAATCAATTGGAACCTATAATAATTCCAAGAAGAAAGAAAAAAAGTAGTTCTGATACTTTTTCGGCTTTCCATCAGATATTGGATTTGATCAAAAGAAAATAGATTATTTGAAAATATATTATTTAATAAATTCTTTTTTATATCCAAAATTCTTTCCACTTTTCGAAATCGAATGACTAAAAGTGCGACTCCTAGTAATGATCCACATAAAAGAGCTGCATAACCCAATACCATCATACTTACGTGCATCATTAACCACTGAGATTGGAGAGCCGGTACTAAGTTTTCAGATGGATGCATGTCAGTTAAAAGACCCGATGTAGTAAAGACTTGAGTAAACAAAGTACTGGGGGAAGTTATTGCACTTAAAAAATTTTTATGTTTTTTAAAATTAAAATAGGGACCCATATGAATCAAAGAAAACACCCAGGAAAGAAATATTAATGATTCATATAAATCACTTACTGGTAAATGTCCCGAGGAAAGCCAACGAGTAACTACTAATCCTGTTATACATAAAAAATTGAGTATCTTGCCCTTTTCTGACGAATCCGAGAGTCCTACAAATTCATCGCTTAATAAGCTTATCAAATGAATTGGAATTACCATTGAAATGACTGAAAAAGAAATATGAGTTAATATATGTTCGAAAGGTGAAAATTTCATAACAATTTTAAAAAAGGTTAAAAGAGTAAAGTTCCTTCAATTTTATATTGCATTTCAATTAGAAATTGAATTTCTTTTTATTATAGAACTTTTTCTTTTTTTTTTTTTCAAAGCAAAAATATATATATATTATGCCGCTACTCGGACTCGAACCGAGATGCTCTAGCACTGCTTCCTAAGAGCAGCGTGTCTACCAATTTCACCATAGCGGCTTGCTCGAAATCATAATAACTCATCTTGAGTTTATTGTCGAGTTTTCAAGAGTTAATTCGCTCAACTCTTTTTTTTATTAAAATTATTGAACCAAAATTGCTTTAATGAATTGAATTCAATTTAACAAATAAGCCAAGTTAAGGTAAATAACTTCAAATCGGCATTTGCACTTTATCCTAATCATGCTTATTGTTATGATCTTCAATTTAGTAGGATTTACTTTCTCAATTTTAGTTAATTAAACTATTGAATTTTCTTTTTAGTTAATTAAACTATTGAATTTTCTTTATAGATGCCAATTTGCCTAAAGAATAAAATTACAAAACAAACCAAGTTTAAATGTTAATTCTTTATTGGTTTATTGGTAAGAACGCCTTTTTTTTGAACTAAAGATGTTCGATCTAATTAAAAAAAAAAAAAAAAAATTAGAGTATAAATACATAGAGAGCGTATAATAGCTAAGAAAAAAAAGGAGTCCTGCTTTATAATTCATTCAATAGACACTTTATAATTCATTCAATAGACACTTTATAATTCATTCAATAGACAAAAGACCTTTTTAATTTATAAAAAAATGTATTTTTTTTTTTTTTTTACTTTTTTATTTAAAAAATAATAAAGGAATTTTTTTATCATGTCAAGCCCAGTCATATTATATATTCTATTCCGATGTTTGATTTTTAATTTCTTGCACAACAAATTTTTTTTAATTTGCAGTCGAAAGATATTTGGCTCTTGAAAAAAAAAAATTTTCAAGGCTGCTCAATATTCTTTTCTTTTACAAATATTTTAGGAATACGCTTTTTTCATATAAAAGTTCTTTTTTTCCATATCCATAAAAGAATTTTTTATATTGTTATATTTAGATGATAAAGACATCTATTATTCAAACAAATTTGTTGTTTACTATTAGGATTCATTATTGAGTTTGTTTCACAACTCCACTCTTTTCATAAAATAATAAAAAGTCTTCTGTATTTTGCTTTTTTTTTTTTCGTCGTACTATCTATCCTACTAGATGAATGAATATTCATATTGCGAAGTCAATATAGTTTTTATTTTTTAAGTTCTAGAAATAAAAGGGAAGTCCTACTTTTTTCTTTTATTTTTTATTAGTATTTCTTTTTGACTTACTTTTTTTTTATTAATTTTTATTAAATTAAAAATAGAACAAAGAAGGATGTGGAAGAAGGATGTGGAATGCGGAACAAGAAAGAATAAATGATTACTATTCATTTTCAATTTTTAAATAAAAAAAAATAAGAAGCATTTGAAATAATAATATTTTTTTTATGGAATGTACATATCAATATTTATGGATCATCCCTTTTATTACACTCCCAGTCACTATCTTCATAGGAGGGGGGCTTCTCCTTTTTCCGAAGGCAACAAAAAAACTTCGTCGTAGATGGGCTTTTCCGAATGTTTTAGTGTTAAGTATAGTTATGGTTTTTTCGACCGGTCTTTTTATTCACCAAATAAATAGCAGTTCTATCTATCACTATGTATGGTCATGGACTATCAATAATGATTTTTCTTTAGAGTTTGGACTCTTCATTGACTCACTTTCTTCTATTTTATCAATATTAATTAGTACAGTAGGAATTCTCGTTCTTTTTTATAGTGACAATTATATGTCTCATGATCAAGGCTATTTGAGATTTTTTACTTACATGAGTTTTTTCAATACTTCAATGTTGGGGTTGGTTACTAGTTCTAATTTGATACAAATTTATATTTTTTGGGAATTGGTTGGAATGTGTTCTTATCTATTAATAGGTTTTTGGTTTACGCGACCTATTGCATCAAATGCTTGTCAAAAAGCATTTGTAACTAATCGTGTAGGGGATTTTGGCTTATTATTAGGCATCTTAGGTCTTTATTGGCTAACGGGTAGTTTCGAATTTCTGGATTTGTTCGCACTAGTCACAAACTTTATTTATAACAACGAGGTTAATCTTTCATTTGTTTTTTTATGTACTATTCTAGTAGTTTCTGGTGCTCTTACTAAATCAGCGCAATTCCCTCTGCATATCTGGTTACCAGATGCCATGGAAGGGCCTACTCCTATTTCGGCTTTGATACATGCAGCTACTATGGTAGCTGCTGGAATTTTTCTTGTAGCTCGACTTTTTCCTCTTTTGAAAGTTATACCTTACCTGATGAATCTAATCGCTTTGATAGGTATAATAACAGTACTTTTAGGAGCTACTTTAGCTCTTGCTCAAAAAGATATTAAGAGAAGTTTGGCTTATTCTACAATGTCTCAATTGGGTTATATGATGTTAGCTCTTGGTATGGGCTCTTATCGAACTGCTTTATTTCATTTGATTACTCATGCCTATTCAAAAGCATTGTTGTTTTTAGGGTCAGGATCTATTATTCATTCAATGGAAGCTCTTGTTGGTTATTCTCCAGCTAAGAGTCAAAATATGAGTCTGATGGGTGGTTTAATAAAACATCTTCCAATTACAAGAACGGCTTTTTTATTAGGAACCCTTTCCCTTTGTGGTATTCCCCCTCTCGCCTGTTTTTGGTCAAAAGATGAAATTCTTAATGCTAGTTGGGTCTATTCGCCTATTTTTGCCATCATAGCTTATTTCACAGCAGGATTAACTGCATTTTATATGTTGCGAGTTTATTTACTTACTTTTGAAGGACATTTCAATGTTCATTTTCAAAATTACAGCGGAAAAACAAATAGCTTCTTCTATTCAATATCTTTATGGGGTAAAGAAGAAAAAAAAATGCTAAAAAAAAGGACTTTAGTCGCTTTATTAATAATGAATAATAATCAAGGGGACTCGTTTTTTCCCAGGAAAGCATCTCAAATTGATGGGAGTGTAATAAATAGGATTCGACCTCTTATTACTATTCCTTTTTTTCGCACTAAAAGTATTGTCTCCTATCCATACGAATCGGACAATACTATGTTATTTCCTATCCTTGTTTTGGTACTATTTACTTTGTTTATAGGGGTTATAGGAATTCCTATGAATCAATTCAAAGGAATTCCATTGGATATATTATCTAAACTATTCATTCCGTCTTTAAACCTTTTGCATCAAAGCTCAAAAAATGATTTTCATTGGTATGAATTTTTAATCAATTCTACTTTTTCAGTCCTTATTTCTTTTTTTGCAATATTTATAGCATGCTCGTTATATCATCCTATTTATTCATCTTTACAAAATTTCAAAATTTTTAATTTACTTGCTAAAAAAGGTACTAAGAGACCTATTAGCGACAAAATAATAACTGTCGTATATCATTGGTCTACTAATCGGGGTTATATAGATGCTTTTTATGCAATGTCTTTAATTAAAGGTATAAGAGGATTCGCTAAAATATTTTCTTTTTTTGATAGACGACTAATTGATGGAATTATTAACGGAGTTGGTGCTGGCAGTTTTGTTTTTGTCGAAGGTTTGAAATATCTAGGCGGAGGCCGCATTTCTTCTTATCTATTCTTGTTTTTATTTTATTTATTCATTTTTTTAATTAAGTATATACACTTTTTTTAATTATATCAATTAGTATTATTGCCGTTTTCTTATTTAGTGAAACTAAATAAGAAAACGGTAGGAATACCAAAAATGAAGAAAGAAAAGAATTAATAAAACGCTAAAAAAAAGATCGATTTTTTATAAATGCCTTTCCTTAAAGATTTCAGATTTCCTCGATCAATACCGTGGAAATAATCCATTACAAACTTTCACCCCTTCCTCGTTGAATTTTTGACCATTCCTTAGGATACAGTCGGATTTCAATAGGCGGCTGAAACTCAGCCTTTAGGGATAGAACCCCTTGAGAAAACGAATCCTTGGAGGTCCCTATCTTTCTTGGCTTTCTTGGGTCGAAGTTTGATGGATCTTGAGATTTTTTTATCCTATAATGATAAGTTGTAGGATAGTATATCTCGAAGAACTTATCCTTCCCCCATGGGAAAAAGAGAGTGTCACCCAAAGAAAACCAGGACCCGTAGCGGGGGGACGGCGGGAGATTCGAAACCCAATATACAATTTCCATAAAATCATTCGCGAAATCTATATCCTGAGTTACTCCTGTCCGTTCAATTCGTTTTTTTCGTATTTCTTGTAAAAAGTCCAAAAAGTCGGTCCTTACTTCTTGGAAAAAGGATCTAGGATTTTCTTTTTGGTTAATCCTTTCGCTTTCGACATAGCTAGAGGTGATAATTTTTGCTTCAGGTTGTTGCAAGTGCTCGACAGTACCGATTTTATGAGCATCCTCTGATTCCCCTTCAATATTTAAACGGGTTGAGTGAATGCAGGGTGGTGTCGTTTCTCCAATCAACGAACACTTCCAACCCCCGCTGACGACTCTGAAGGATACGAAGAGGCATCCCCCAGCTATAAAAAGAATACAGCTCATCATAAATTTCTGTGGCTTTTGCCTAGTAATAGGGGCAATAAAGTCCCTTAAGGCATTCAATTTCTGCTTTATCCATTTAAAGACGGATTGAAACATTTGGAAGTCCTCCTTCCCTTTTTTGTTTGTTTAGATTTTTTTTTGTTTTCCAAGAGAGAGAATAGAATAACCCGAGTGCTGTCTAACTTTGCAACCTGACTCGTACTTGTCTATTTTTATTGCATTTCCTCGTACTTGTCTATTTTTATTGCATTTCATAATATCAATCAAGAAATGCATTGTTGCCTCTATTGCTATTTTATAGATAATTTAATGTCTATTTCAATGTTTTCCCAACTCATTATTCCTGATTGACGAAATCGTTAAATATCAACATTTAAATATCCAAATACCAATTTGATATTCAAAAACCAAAGCCGATCTGTATCTAACTTTTCTAACTCTCGAGCAAGATGTGTAGGTGAAGGACCTTGTAGGATCTCAAAAGGTAAAACAACCGGTTCTTCTGTAAAAAAAGGTTCCCAAAAATCCGAACCTAGTTGTCTCGCTAAAGTGTGTAGATTGGTTTTGTGTTTATGAGCAAAGGTTTTCAGACAAGAAAATCGAAGTATATATTTTATTCGATACAAACTCTTTTTGTCTGAGGATCCACTAAAATACTGAGAAAGGTCTCCGCATATACAAAAAAATCGGTCAATAAGATCCGAATCCGATGGATCGGCCCAGGGCGGTTTACTAAGAGGATGCCCTATTTTATTACAAAAATTCATTTTTGTCAAGGCTTGGATCAAAGGATTAAGTGGAACTATTGTATCCAGTTTCTTCATCGTATTCTCTGTTAGAAATGAATGTTCTAGCATTTGACTTCGTATCGCTGAAGGAGTGAATTCTACATTTACAAGATAACCCAAAAAGTCGAGAGAAGACTCATCTAATAGATATAGATAGATCTTTTTTGGTTGAACCCACACAAAAAAATGACATTGAAATAAATTAACAAAGTAGTATTTCCACTTTTTCATTATAAGTGGCGTACTCCTTAAAGCAAAAAAGAATTGTCTTTTAAACCGAACATAATGCATGTGAGGGTCCTTGAACAACTGTATATTAACTTGAAAACTATTAGCAAAAACGTATCTAAACTTCTTAGCAAAAACTTCTGTAAAATTATCTACTTTTCCATAGAAATAGATTCGCTCAAAAAGAACCCGAAAATGGTTGGATCGTAAATGCAAGAATTGGCTACGAAGAAAAAATAAAATGGATTCATATTCATATACAAGAGAATTAGATAAAAATAGAACGAATCTTAGATTCGTTTTTATTCTTTTTCTTTTTTGAAAAAAAGCACTTTTTTGCTTTGGAAAAAAAGGACTATTCCAATTCCAAGACTCGTGAAGAAAGAGTCGTAATAAATGCAAAGAAGAAGGATCTTTCAGCCAGTACCGAAGGGTTTGAACCACTTTTTCTAGATGAATGGGGTAGGGTAGTAAGCCACCGGATAGATAATTTAAATATGGAAATTGATCCTCTAAAAAAGGAAATATTGAAAGAATGGATCGTAAATTCTGAACTTTCAATATTTCTGAATTTTCTAAAGAAAACACAAATCGTGGCGAAAATGCAACTTCCCCAATGAGTGCAAACCCCTCGGATATTATTTGATAATAAATCATGTAGTTGTATATATATAAATGATTTTGTTTATAATTATTATCAGAAAGAATCAAATGCCTCTGTTGATACATTCGAGTAATTAAACGTTTTACAATTAGGAAACTCAATTTATTGTTAGAACTGAAACTATGAACATGAGCAAGGGTATAAAGATACTCTTGAAAGATCAGTGGGTATAGCAAGTACGTTTGATCGTCTAAAAATCTTTGATATTCCTCTTCCCGCATTCTTTGTGCCTCCTTTTTTTATGTAATTGAATTCGATTTGATTGAAACAAGGATAAGGGATTTATTGAATTCTCTTTATTGAGTTATTAAATTAAATGATACATAGTGCGATAGAGTAAAAACAAAGTCTGATAATACTAATCAAATAGATACCTCAAAATAAAAACAAACTCATCAACGGATTCTCTATAATCCCCTTTTTCCGCCCTAATTGGTTTATTTTCATTATCGCATAATTAGTATTATTGCCGTTTTCTTATTTAGTGAAACTAAATAAGAAAACGGTAGGAATACCAAAAATGAAGAAAGAAAAGAATTAATAAAACGCTAAAAAAAATATCGACGATTTCGATAATAGTACCAAATGATAAGCACCACACAGAATTTTCTTTTCAGAGTGAGATTCTCCCGTTGGTCAAATGCAAACGTTATCCATAAGCCTAAATTATTGGGTTGAGGACCAGGTAACTTGATTCGGCTAGGATCAGTAAATTTGAACCGAAAAACGACAACAAAACAGTCTAACAACGATTCGTCAGTCTTGCTTTCACACGTTTCTAGTTTTATTTCTTTAGTCGTCGGGTCGAAAAAAAGATTCACGTTCAAGCCGTCTTTACGGATTCGGAGACAATCCTTGCCCTTGCCCCCAGAAATTGGCTGAGAAAGTAACTGTGCAAAATCAACCGACTGCTCAAGCCTAGTTTTAAAGCTCGGGTCGAGTTCGACGATTGCGCCCAACGGAAGTTTTGTATCTAGGAGGTTTCGATAATTTTTATAAAAAAAACGCCGTGCTTTTCTCGTTTCAAATTTCGAGCGTTCTTTGATTTCCCTCTTCAGTGAGTTATCCCTCAGCCAGGGGTAGACGTAGATAGGGCCGTGCCGAGTAAATAGCATTTTGACTGGGCCCCGACTTCTAAATTCCAGGTGCCATTTTAATCGAATTTTGTCTTGGTGTAATAGTTTTTCTTTTTTGACCCAGTCCGAATCGTAACGTGGCCCTTGTAGTCTTTGAGCATAAAAAGAAGAATAAGATTCTATACACTCGAGTTGTAGGAGACGCGAGCGATCTCGGATATCTTGAATAAAAAAAACCAATTGATTCATGCGGGAATTTTGATTCCAGTCCTCAATGAGATAATCAACAAGCGGTTCAGTTATGAGGTCGTAAGTCAGCTGGAGCATCACGACCCGAAGAACTTCTTTGATATCCATGTTGAAGACATAATAACCACCGGGCACGGGGACCCAGATGGGTATGATCGAAGAGGAGAGACTTAGGAAAGGGATCCTAGTTTTTTGACTGATTTCTTCTTTTTTTGTCTCTTCTTTTTTTCTCATTAAGGGATTATCTGAATCCTCTGATTCCCCTGCAATATTTAAACGGGTTGAGTGAATGCAGGGTGGTGTGCTTTCTCCAATCAACGAACACTTCCAACCCCCGCTGACGACTCTGAAGGATACGAAGAGGCATCCCCCAGCTATAAAAAGAATACAGCTCATCATAAATTTCTGTGGCTTTTGCCTAGTAATAGGGGCAATAAAGTCCCTTAAGGCATTCAATTTCTGCTTTATCCATTTAAAGACGGATTGAAACATTTGGAAGTCCTCCTTCGCTTTTTTGTTTGTTTAGATTTTTTTTTGTTTTCCAAGAGAGAGAATAGAATAACATAGATCAAGTCTAATACTTGAAGGCAAGGTAGAATAGAATAACATAGATCAAGTCTAATTGAACTCTATTCTATGAGATCTAATCGTGCTATTATTCCCCAGTAGCTCAGCGGCAGAGCGGTCGGCTGTTAACCGATTGGTCGTAGGTTCGAATCCTATTTGGGGAGATTTATTTGATTGA